TGGTTTGTAAGAAGTCATGACAAAGATTATGTTGTTCCCACAAGTGGAAGGAAATGCGAGATCTTGACCTCGTCTTTTTCATAGTTGTAGATTTTTCTTGGACTCCCCGTTTCCTTTGAAGGAATCAAATTAATTAGTTGCAAAGAACGAAAACCACGAATGACAAAATTGTAAGCACTAATGCTACACGTCGTGTTGGATTCGATCCAACTATCCCGATTCGGTTTTGACCTAACTAGAAAGATGAGGCTTTATACTAGAATGACAGATAACAGCTCGAACCTATAGAGCAAAAGCTAATAAAAAGGACTAGTCTTGGAATTGAGTTGAAACAAAATACCCTTTTGATTTTTCCAGTGATCATCTGAGAATTTTTTCAGATTTCTTTCCCCTACGAGGTGAATGACCCTCTATACTAAATAATAGGTGAAGGTTACTAAGATTACGCTTTACTCATAATAAAAAATAGATTAGATAACGTGAAAAAATAGAAAAACTTTATTTCATAATGCTACAAAAAGAGTTTCCGTTTTTGCAGTTAGATCAGTTCGTAGTCTTCCTTTCGAAATTGAATTCATCCGTGACGCAAAAGTTGCTCAATCCCTTGGTTGGACGCCCCGGATGGGTTGAGGTTGTAGATGATAAACCCCTTTTTACTATGCTTCTTACTTTCACTTTTTTGTATTGTCTATAATACTAGATGGCTCAAAAACTTTCAATTGGCGTTTTGCTTGTTCTCCTCTTTTGCTTTGGCACAAATGAAAACTTAGGTAGATGCTTTTTGAAAAATATATGTAAAAAAAAAGACCATATTTCTTTGAGCTCCTTCATGCCTACCCTAACAAGTTATTTTGGTTTTCTACTAGCGGCTTTAACTATAACCGCAGCTTTCTATATTGGGATGAGCAAAATACGACTTATTTAAAATTCAACTGGGAACTGCGCAAAACTCCGAAAAAGAAATCTTTCGGCGAAATTCTGTGTACGGTAAAATAACTTACCGGGTCAATTGCCACTTTGTGGTTATTGAGATTGAGGGTAATTCAGAGTACTATTTAGGGAGAGATATTACCTCTTTTTTTCTCTTTTCAAACAACGTGAAATGATTGAAGTTTTGCTATTTGGAATCGTCTTAGGTCTAATTCCTATTACTTTAGCTGGATTATTTGTAACGGCCTATTTACAATACAGGCGCGGCGATCAATTGGACCTTTGATTAATTAATCGCCCGTTTTTTGATTGACCTCCTTTTACTATCTGGGAGGTCAAATTCCCATTCCTGTTCAAGTTCGTGACGCTAGCTCCATCTAAGAAAAACGGACTCGCGCTCTGTAGGATTTGAACCTACGACATCAGGTTTTGGAGACCCACGTTCTACCGAACTGAACTAAGAGCGCTTTCTTAGCAAAACAGATAAGACTGAAAAGAAAGGGGTTGGATTCTTTTTGTCAGTTAAATCCAGCATGGATAGACTATACATAGGATCATAAGAATGAAAGAGTATAGCTATCCTATTTGACTCGATTTCAACAAAATCTCCGTTACTGCTCTCTCGAGTAGTTATAGGTAGGGATGACAGGATTTGAACCCGTGACATTTTGTACCCAAAACAAACGCGCTACCAAGCTGCGCTACATCCCTTCAATTCGGCTACAGTGTCATTGTAGAGAATTCCCGTCTTGTTTTCCACATCGTTTTTTCGTCTCTCGATTCTATATATCGAATTGCTCTGGCCATTTCGTCCTATTGGTCTCATTTCACATCTAATATGCATTACAATCCAATTCATAAAAAAATTTGCTCCATTTGAAAGAATCCGTCGGAAAATTCCATGACTTTTTTTGGGGGAATGCTCAAGACGAAAAGGACGTTTTTATTTTATCTTTTCGAAAAATAGAGAAATAGTTAGGGGATCATTGTACAGGTCACTTTGAATTCGAAATTTCGCGGAGTACACTTCAAAGTGGTCTTTAACTACCTAGGCATCTGATCATATATGTATTATCGTTATATAGTAAAAAAGACGAAGGGAGTTTTCAATGCAAGATCTAAAAACATATCTTTCCGTGGCCCCGGTACTAAGTGCGCTATGGTTCGCGTCTTTAGCAGGTCTATTGATCGAGATTAATCGTTTTTTTCCGGATGCGTTGACAGTTCCCTTTTTTCATTCTAGTTAATGACGTAGCAAGGAATAAAGAAGATTAGAACGGCCGGGAAATATCTGTCACTCCTGAAGGCTGCCCTGCTATTTTTCTGTTCTCTATTTCTCTTTTCTCTATTTTTTCTTATTTTTCGAATAAGGGAGAAAAGAGAAAGCCGACAAGTGGATTCAACGGCTGTGGGATTCAGATTCAAATGCGAATAATAGACGAATCCGGGAATTAAAGTACCCTAGAAACTGTGGGTTTAGTGGAGAGTAGTATACAAGATACTTAAAGGAAATGGTGGACTGTGATTTGTTTGAACTAGTGTTTCGAACCTTTTTGATCGTATTGGAAGAGAGTGATTGTAGCAACATTTTGCATAATGGGAGTTCAAGTTAGCAACTTCGACTTTTTTGGTCTTCTTCCTTTCGAATTGAAAGGAAAAGGGTTGAGTAATTAAAAAATCTAAAGGAGGTTCATGGCCAAGGGTAAGGATATCCGAATAACAATTATTTTAGAATGTACTACTTGTGTTCGAAAGAGTGTTAATAAGGCATCAAAAGGCATTTCCAGATATATGACTCAAAAAAATCGCCGCAATATGCCTAATCGATTGGAATTGAGAAAATTCTGTCGCTATTGTGGTAAACATACAATTCACGGGGAGATAACGAAATAGCTCGAACTGAGCACTTGCACCCCTACCCAGTAGGGGAAAATGCCATGCTAATTCGCGAGAAGATAATTTGAATCGAAAGAAAATCCTATTGTTTTTATGTATTCTAATTCCTTTTCTAGATCCACCCGAAATAAGATTTTCGGTTGAAAGAAATAAATTAACCAAACCATGGATAAACCCAAGCAACCCGTTCTTAAACCCAAGCAACCTGTTCTTAAACCTAAGCGATCTCTTGATAAGCGTTTGCCCAAGATCAAATCAGGGGATCGAATTGAGTATAGAAACATAAGTTTAATTAGTAAATTTATTAGTGAGCAAGGAAAAATGTTATCTAGACGAGTCACTAAAGTGACCTTGAAACAACAACGATTAATGACTCGTGCTATCAAACAAGCTCGTATTTTATCTTTGCTACCTTTTATTACTAATGCGAAACCGGGTCAAAAAAATCAGTTGAGTACGAAAGTCCGAAAGAAGTATAAGCCCGATCGAAAGACATATAAGCCGGCCGGGAAAGACAAAAAATAGGCTTCTTCTTTTAGGCCGAGACAAGCAGACCTCATTTTAATCGCCGGAACCTAACCATGTTATTGCTATGGGAGCATGTACAATTCCAGCGTGGTCCTAGACTTATAGTATGATCCGCGGCGTGACTAAGGTAATTCCCGTGGATATTTATTTGCCGGGTTGTCCACCTAAACCCGAATCGGTGATCGATGCTATAACAAAATTTCGAAAAAAATCTCTGGCGAAATCAATAAATTAGGTCTCATCGAATGAGCGGACTCTTCACTAGTGTCAATAATCGTAGGATAATAAAGTTATGGAATGTAGGAGGCAATGCAAAAGTAGAATAAAAAAAGACAAGGGTAGCAGATTCAATTGCTATTCCTTTTTTTGTTGGAAGGAGAGGATAAATCAACTCAAAAGAATAGAAATCGCTAATCTTATTGATTAAATACTTTGGCTAATAAAGTCTTTAGCCATCTATCAAGATGAGATATCTGTCTCAAAACGGAGAGGGCTAATATCTAGACTCATAACTCGTAATGAATTGAATCAAACTTGATCTCAATTCATAGCAATTACTTTATAGAGGCTCAGCCAAATACATTTTGTGTCAGGAACCAGATTTGAACTGGTGACACGAGGATTTTCAGTCCTCTGCTCTACCGGCTGAGCTATCCCGACTATTCCCGATACTGCAGCCTCAGTTTACTAGAAAAGTTGGGGACATGTCAATTGAAAAGATATGTGAAAGTGTCCCGTTCCCAAAATTTATTGGGTCGTCAAAAGAACAACTTAGTAAGTTTCAGGAGGACTAAAAATCCCCATTATGAATCATTCATATGGGGATTCCTTGTGCAAATATGTTCATTTGTAATGTATACTGGAAACGCTTGAGAAGAGAAAAACCTTTCCGCGCAAAGCCGTTTGTAAAAGTGTAGGTGAATGGGAAAGAGCAGGAATTTGGAAGTGCGACCAAATAACGAATCAATCGAAAGAAAAGGGTAGACTCAAGCGTTAGGCAGCGCCAATGGACTCTTTGGGGATAGAGGGATTTGAACCCTCACGATTTCTAAAATCGACGGATTTTCCTCGTACGATAAATTGCATTGTTGCCAATATTGACATGTAGAATGGGACTCTATCTTTATTCTCGTCCAATAATTCCTCAGACTCTGGAGTGACTACGTTCACGCTTTCGGAAGTTTCAAGAGAAAGATTCCTTTACCAACGTAATATAATCAACTCCATTTGTTAGAACAGCTTCCATTGAGTCTCTGCACCTATCCTTTTTGATTTTCGCTTTCGGAACCTTGTTTTCAGAAAGCGGGATTTGGCTCAGGATTGCCCTTTTTTGTTAATTCCAGGGTTTCTCTGAATTTGAAAGTTATCACTTAGTAAGTTTCCCTACCAAGGCTCAATCCAATTAAGTCCGTAGCGTCTACCAATTTCGCCATATCCCCTTGTGAAATTAGGATCTCACTTTGATGTCCTTCCCAACTTGTCTTTTAATTCTACCGGCACTATTGAATTTAGTTGAGACTTATTGCTATCCGGAAAAAGTCTTTTCTTTTTGGTCCAATCGAAAATGATTTTATTAGGTCTGCCTCTACAATTCAATATAAGGGGATCCATCCCAGAGATCGATCTGTCCTCCGTCCGATCACTTTTATAGTGAATTTCCATTACTTATACGGTCAATTTTTCACCCTAAATTCCCCCTTTCCAAATGAACGTGGCGTCATGTCTCATTTGTTCGAACTAAGACTTCCCGTTAAGAATTAGAATGGGCAAGAAAGATGATAGGGAAGAAAAGAGCTCAGGGTAATCAAAAGAATTTCCAATGTCGACGGAATTCAAAAACCCAAAATTTTGGAATCTTTATTCATTTCTTATTCAATAATATTATATATTATTGTGCAAAAGAAGTCAAAATTCAATAGGTCCGTCGTTACGTTTGATAAGATTTTAGAATTTTGGAAAGTCTATATTTTCTTGGTGTTGATTAATCGTTAGTATGATATAGCTCAGCATTTTTTCCAAAATTGTATTGTAATAGTTACTAGCAAGCAAGGATTCTGCGAGTTTAGTCAATTCCTAGGCGTTTTGAATTTCTCATCCGCCTACTTAGCTCCGAAGGTAGAGCATCGCCTTTGTAATGCGATGGTCATCGGTCCGATTCCGATAGTAGGCTTTCGTTCTTTGTTTTGATTTTTCAGCGGTGCGAATGTCTTTTTGAAAGCAAAGACCAGTAAAATGACTTCCGCTTTTGATAACCGACCTCAATTTCTATGAGGTTATCGGAACTGCGAACTAGGCTAGAACGAGATTTTTTTCTTTTTCTATACCTATATAGAGCATAGAAAGGAAAGAGCTAGATATTTCTTTATCTACTTCATTTCCGTATTCTTGAATAGTACATTTGAGTCAATTTAACTTCAGTGCCCATTTAGTTTAGTTTGAGTTTTGTTTTATTCTGGAAAATGCAATTTCAGCAATAAGAGTTAATTATAAATAAAAAAAAGGAGTCTTTATGTCACGTTACCGAGGACCTTGTTTCAAAAAAATACGACAACTGGGGGATTTACCGGGCCTAACTACTAAACGTCCCAAAGACCAAAAGGATAAGGATAAGGATGATCAAAAAGGACCGCGGCCTTGGGAAGAACCCATATATCGTATTCGCTTACACGAAAAACAAAAATTGCGTTTTCATTATGGTCTTACAGACCGCCAATTACTTAACTACGTGCGTATTGCTGGAAAAGCCAAAGGGCCAACAGGGCAGGTTTTGCTACAATTACTTGAAATGCGCTTGGATAACATTCTTTTTCGGTTGGGTATGGCTCGGACTATTCCGGGAGCTCGCCAATTAGTTAACCATCGACATATTTTAGTAAATGGTCGGATCGTAGACATACCAAGTTATCGCTGCAAACCCCTAGATACTATTACGGCAAAGGATGGCGGAAAATCGAAAGTTCTGATTCAAAATTATCTCGAGTCTTCTAAGGACAAAGAAGTACCAGAACATTTAACTCTTGACCGAGTTCACTATAAAGGATTAGTCAATTACATAATAGATCGTCACGGGGTCGGGCTGGAAATAAATGAATCGCGAGTTGTAGAATATTATTCGCGTCAGGCTTAATCCGAACGAAAAGAGCGGGAGATTTTCTTTCCGTATCTCCCCCTTTGTTTCCAGTCTTTGCCGTGCCGCCACCATGAATTTATATCAACGAACGGTCTAACTGTATGGAAGACTTATATTGATTCTTCTTTGAGCCATTGTGGGTAGGTGCGTTGGGTGAAGGTACGGAAAGAGAGGGATTCGAACCCTCGGTAAACAAAAGCCTACATAGCAGTTCCAATGCTACGCCTTGAACCACTCGGCCATCTTTCCTCCATAAGGATTATGACCCAAAGAGCGAGTGAATTGCGAGTCATTTATCGGAATTAGTTGGGTAGGTCCGATAAATCACCTCTAAGGATAAAAAGGTATCAAAATAGAAAATGTCTAATCCAAGTTAAAGAAATATCTTTCCTTCAAGGTTCCGGAGATACCGAGGAAATTGCTTTCCTTGCGACAATGATTACCTCTTCCTGTTTGCCAAAACAAAGCTATCTTCGCTGTCGGTATATCCCTTTCTTCCCACTTCAATCACGAAATGCAAAATTCGAACAAATCGACCCGTTGAAGGATCGAGATTTGAGAGACGTGGATGCAGGGATCTCTTTAGATTATCGTTCGAGTTAAACTAGGTTTAATACCCTAAGACTTCGCAACCTCCTTTCCAATCCAGGTTCCGAGTTATCAACAACAAAACCCTAGGCCATCAATCGAGTACAAATAACGAAAACGAAACGATCTTTTCTATGGAATTGTTTTGCGATTTGGATATCCCCCCGCTGTATTGTATACCAGACAAAATCAAATAGACGGTTATTCTCTTCGCATGATAGATATTCGAGCCTGTTGCCTCTTTGGACCCTAGTTTCATTAAAATTTCGTTCTGTTCCTATCTAACTTCAATGGCATCGTTTCCTTTGTTGGTTATCCAATTTCATGAGAATGAAATCGAATCCGGTTGCACTCTTTTGTTTTTCGGTCTTAAAAATTCCTGTCAAAAGGAATAATTTGCAGAGCGACTCGTTGAATATAAGGTAAAT